TATATGACCAATCATATATCAAATTGATTATTTTTTCTCCAATAATTTTCAGTTTATTAGGAATCCTTTTACAAAATAAATTAAAGAAATTCAAATTTGGTAAAGATGAATAAACAGGCTTATATAAAAAGGACGCTATAAGGATTCCAAAAGAAGCTATAGTGACTGAAAAGGTTGCATTTGTTATAAATTCATACCAATCCCAATCCATCAAATTTTTTTTATTTGGATATAAAAGGTTTATAGACGGAGTTAACAATTTGGATAATATATCCAACTGCATTCCATCTTGATTGAATTGAGTGAAGAAAGGAATTCCTATAACTCCAATGAACAAAGTAAATAGACCCAATACAAGCATAGGAAATAGCATAGTATTGTCCGACTCATGGGGATACGAGAAAATGTTCTTAGTACCAAAATTTGGAATAATAATAAAAGGCCCCGTCAGACTTCTTCCATTATTATTAATTCGATATTTATTTTTCCAAAAAGAAGTCCTTTCATTTTTATTTATTGTTAATAAAGGAAATAAGCGAAAATTTGTTTTAATCACCTTTGACCCTTCTCTACCCCATAAAGATATTGAATAGGCTGAGCTATTTTTTTTGCCACTGTAAGTTTGAAAATGAACATTTAAATGTCCCTCAAAAGTAAGTAAATAGATCCGAAACATATAAAATGCAGTTAATCCCGCAGTGGAACAAGCTATTAGCGCAAAAATCGGTGAATACAACCAACTATCATTAAGAATTTCATCTTTGGACCAAAAACATCCAAGAGGTGGAATACCACAAAGAGACAGTGTACCTAATAAAAAAGATATTTTTGTAATTGGTACATGTTTTCTTAAACCTCCCATAAGAACCAAATTCTGGCTTTTATCTGGAGAATATCCAACAATAGTTTCCATTGAATGAATAACGGATCCCGATCCTAAAAACAATAATGCTTTTGAATAAGCATGAGTAATCAAATGAAACAAAGCAGCTCGATAAGACCCCATACCTAGGGCTAACATCATATAACCCAATTGAGACATTGTAGAATAAGCTAAACCCCTCTTAATATCCTTTTGAGCAAGAGCTAAAGTGGCTCCTAAAAGTAATGTTATTATACCTATCAAAGCTATTAGATTCATTATGTAAGGAATAAATACGAAAAGCGGAAGAAGCCGAGCTACAAGAAAAATTCCGGCCGCTACCATAGTAGCAGCATGGATAAGAGCTGAAATAGGAGTAGGTCCTTCCATAGCATCAGGTAACCATACATGAAGGGGAAATTGGGCAGATTTAGCAATTGCACCAGCAAATAATAGAAAGGCACACAAAGTAACAAATAAAAAATGAACTTCATTATTATAAACCAAGTTATTGAATATTTCAAACAAATCCCGAAATTCGAAACTGCCCGTTATCCAATAAAAACCTAAAATTCCTAATAATAAACCAAAATCCCCCACGCGATTAGTTACAAACGCTTTTTGACAAGCATTCGCTGCAGTGGGTCGTGTGAACCAAAAACCTATTAATAGATACGAACACATTCCAACCAATTCCCAAAAAAAATAAATTTGTATCAGATTAGAACTAGTAACTAATCCTAGCATTGAAGTATTGAAAAAACTCATATAAGCAAAAAATCTCAAATAGCCTTGATCATGAGACATATAATTGTCACTATAAATAAGAACCATAATTCCAACAGTAGTGATTAATATTAACATAATAGAAGTAAGTGGGTCAACCAAATATCCAAATTCTAAAGAAAAGTAATTATTGATAGTCCAAGACCATATAGATAGATAAATAGAAGGGTTATTTATTTGTTGAATAGATAGATAGGTTGAAAAAATCATAACTATACTTAACAAGAAAACACTAGGAAAAAGCCACATACGGCGAAGATTTTTTGTTGCCGTTGGAAAAAGTAGAAGCCCTACTCCTATTAATATAGGAACTGGAAGTGGAATGAAAGGTATAATCCATGAATATTGATATGTATATTCCATAAAAATCGTATTATTTTTATCTTAATTATTAATTGTTTCGGAATTAATTGTTTCAGATTTACCGGCTCTTATTTCTTTTGAAATGAAAGGGTCGGTTAATAAAAAATTCAAATATACAAAATATAGAATTTTGAATTTTCTAGCTTTAATTATTCTGAATCTTTTTCAACAATTTTAAATATTTCAATCAAGAGGTTAAAATTGGTTAAATGATATGAACAAATTACTATTGAAAAATCAAATAGTACTTTTATTAAAATTCAATTATTAAAATTCAATTCAATTATTAAGTAAAATTGGATGAAGATCAAAAAAATGAAAATGGAAATTTTCATTATTATTCCATATTACATTAATTTATATATATCTATAGAGCAAGGACAAATAATTCCACCAAAACCATTATTTGATATGAATCATAAAAAAACCATAACTTATCCTAGAAAAGTTATTTATTTTAGTTGGGTTATTCAGAATCATTAACCAATTGATTTTGTAACCGATTGATTGTCTTTTAGTGTAATAAAAGATATTTATATTTTATGGTATGAGCTTCAAACTATAACATCCAAACTTGACTTTACATTAACTTAAAAGGAGGAATTCCTAAAAAAAAAATAGTTTTTAGAAAATGATTTTCCTTAGCACTTTTAAGAGATTAAGTACTAGTTTCTTGCACATTTTAAAATGAAAACTAGATGTACGCTTTTTGTGACCCTGACCAAGTCAATTTTAAATTAATAAGGATAGGGGGGTTGGTTGGTTTAGTAAACCTTTCGATGTTTTTTATTATGTATTTATTATATATTTTAGACTATTTTATTACTTGTATAAATCAATGATCAATGTAGGATGATAAAAAGAAACTAGACAGAGATATAGAGATAAAGAAAGGTACAGTCTTTTTGTTTGTATTTTTTATTTTATTTTTTTTTTTATCATATCAACTGGAATAAATTAGATTTCTATGGGATAGCGAATTTTATAGATATGGATTTGAAGGAATAAGAGCACCAATAAAATCATAAAATAAATATGAATTATTCGATATTGTATGGAATAGAAAGAATCTTTTTTTTTTTATTTATTTAATTTCTAATTTTATAATAAAATAACCTATTTTAAAAAGTAAAATATTTAAATTTACTCGATTTTTCTATACTCATATTTTTATGAAGAAAGTACAATGTCGAAAATAAATAATAGCTAGCTAGATAATTAATAGTAAAGAACAATTAGTTTTGAACAATAGATGTCTTTGACATCCAACTATAAGTAATTAAAAACTTATTATAATTTTTTAATGGCAGTTCCAAAAAAACGTACTTCTATATCAAAAAAACGAATTCGTAAAAATATTTGGAAAAAGAAAGGATATTGGGCAGCATTGAAAGCTCTTTCGTTAGGTAAATCTCTTTCTACAAGGAGTTCAAAAAGTTTTTTTTATGCGACAAATAAATAATCAAATATTGGAATAATCTGAGTTGTTCTGACTCGAAAAAAAAAAGTAAGTCTAAGTTTTTTATAATTGGACATTTTTTCTAATTCTAAATTTGAAAAATTTTATAAAAACTTGTATTTATATTATATTCTAATTGTATTATATTATACTAAATATTAATACTTTTCAAATAAGAATTCTTTTGTCTACTAAATGTCTACTAAATTATAGTACTTTTTTGTTTGAAAAAAGAATAAACACAAGCACATGATTTTACCTTTCTTTTGAATATGCTTTATTTTTTTTAGGATGAAGAAAATAAGAATCCTCATCAATTCGATAATAAAAAGGTTTTCTCTTTTATTTATATTATTATATATATGTTTTATACTATTATTTTATATGTTTTTTACTATATATTATAGTTTATTTATTATTTATCTGTTTTATCCTATTATTTTTTATGGTTTATACTATATATTATATGTTTTATAGTATATAACAAATACTATATTTTAAATATATCCTTTTTTTATACTACTTTTTATACTACTATAGAAGAACATATATAAAAAGTTTCTTTGTAATCAAAAAAAAATAATAGTTCGTTGAAACTAATTAATTAAATATTCCATTTTAAATGTGTTTTTATACCTTTCTAAACTATTCTTTATCTAAGTTATTATCATTATACTATATACCCTAATTTTTCTAATTTTCAACCCAATTAATAAAAATAAATAATAAAAGACCTTTCTTATTTTTAAGTGATTATAAAGTGATTATACGAAGAATACGACAATTTTGATCCTATGTTTCCACTGGAAGATCAATCAAGAGATATATCAAGATATATAATATATATTTATAAAAATGGATTTATAAATTTTGATTTTTTTTTTTTGAAGTACGATACAATTATAATATAAATTGAAATTCTTTATTATATAAGATACCTAGTCTGGCCCAATACCTACCAATATTTAATGAGTTTGCTAAATCTTAACACAAATTCTTTAACATAATTAAAAGTAAAAGACTGACATTTTATACAAAGCTATACAAATAGTTACATAAATCTTTTGGGTGTCTCGCCAAAATGAAAATTATGATACATAAAATGATACATAAAAATGTATTTATTTTTAGACTAATAAAATAAATAAATCATCTAAATACAAGAAATCAAATAAAAAATGAATTCTAAAAAAATGCAAATGAGAAAGAATGTTTTGAGTTCTATCCGTGGATTGAAGTCATAACTATCAAGTTACAACAGGTCGATTTTACTCGAGCATAAAATAATAAATTTTTTAAAATACCATTGTTAAGTTAAATAAACCAGACACTATAATAAAAAATAGACCAATAAAAATAAGGATTATTGTTGAAAGTGTTACGTTAAAATTCCTAATTAAAAAAAAAGTTTTTATTCAATCGTCGACATTGAAGTAGTCAATGTCGACGATTGAATAAAAATAGGTTATTATGATTTCGAACAAGCCGCTATGGTGAAATCGGTAGACACGCTGCTCTTAGGAAGCAGTGCTAGAGCATCTCGGTTCGAGTCCGAGTGGCGGCATGGCATCTTCTAAAAGAGTAGGTCCTATAAAATCAATAAAGTAAGTCCTATACTGATCCAGATTTCAATTCCTATCCTATAATTGAGGAACTTCCCTTTTTTTTATTTACAATTTTTTATGATATTTTCAACTTTAGAGCATATATTAACTCATATATCCTTTTCCGTCGTTTCAATTCTAATTACAATTCATTTGATAACCTTATTAGTCGATGAAATCGTAGGACTATATGATTCGTCAGAAAGGGGGATGATAGCTACTTTTTTCTGTATAACAGGATTATTAGTTACTCGTTGGATTTATTTTGGACATTTACCATTAAGTAATTTATATGAATCATTAATCTTTCTTTCATGGAATTTCTCTATTATTCATCTGATTCCGTATTTTAAAAAGTATAAAAACTATTTAAATTTAAACGCAATAACCGCGCCAAGTGCTATTTTTACCCAAGGTTTCGCTACTTCGGGTCTTTTAACTGAAATGCATCAATCCACAATATTAGTACCCGCTCTCCAATCCCATTGGTTAATGATGCACGTAAGTATGATGGTATTGAGCTATGCAACTCTTTTATGCGGATCATTATTATCACTAGCCCTTCTAGTCATTACATTTCGAAAGATTTTTAGTAAAAGCAATAATTTATTAAACGAGCCATTTTCTTGGGGTTGGGGCGAGATTCAATACATAAGAGAAAAAAGGAATCTTTTACCAAAGACTTCTTTTCTTTCTTCTAGGAATTATTACAGGTTTCAATTGATTCAACAATTGGATCTTTGGAGTTATCGTATTATTAGTCTAGGGTTTATCTTTTTAACCATAGGGATTCTTTCAGGCGCAGTATGGGCTAATGAAGCATGGGGGTCATATTGGAATTGGGATCCAAAGGAGACTTGGGCGTTTATTACTTGGACCCTATTTGCAATTTATTTACATACTCGAACAAATAAAAATTTTGAAAGTGTAAATTCTGCAATTGTGGCCTCGATGGGCTTTCTTATAATTTGGATATGCTATTTTGGGGTTAATTTATTAGGAATAGGGTTGCATAGTTATGGTTCATTTACATTAACATCAAATTGAAGAAAGGACTTGACAAATACAAAATAAACATAGGGCAGCATAAGTGTATAGAAGAAAACTTCGTGTAATGCAGCGCGAACCCTTTAAATTACCTCATTTCCATTACTTGATTTAAAGGGTTCGCGCTGCATTACATACTTAATTCTAATAAAATTCCAATTTTTTTTACTCAAACTTAAGAGAAGAAAAAGGACTTCTTTTTCATTGTCCAACAAACAATTTGTAAAATCATAGGATTTCTGTTTGATTTTTTGGTTTACTCACGAAAACTATGGATAAAAATAATTAAATAAAAGAGCTTCGACTTTATCAACTGATAGGGAGAAAACGAAATCCGGATAAATACCAATAGCTATTACGGGTAAAAGAATAGAGATCGAAACAAATAATTCTCGCGGCCCAGAATCAACAAAATAATAGTTTGGAGCATTAAAAAGCTTGTAGCCATAGAACATCTGGCGTAACATAGATAATGAATAAATAGGAGTTAATATCATTCCAATTGCCATTACAAAAGTAATTAGTATTTTTGTCATTAAAAGATATTTTGGGCTAGTAAGTATTCCAAAAAATACTATCAATTCCGCAACAAAACCGCTCATGCCCGGTAATGCAAGAGAAGCCATTGATAAGATACTGAAATTCGTAAATATTTTTGGAATTGTGATAGCCATTCCACCCATTTCATCGAGATAAACAAGACGTATTCTATCATAACTCGTTCCTGCCAAGAAAAAAAGCGCAGCGCCAATAAATCCATGAGATATTATTTGTAAAATGGCTCCATTGAGTCCTGTATCGCTTATAGAACCAAGTCCTATAATTATGAAACCCATATGAGATACAGAGGAATAAGCTATTCTTTTTTTTAAATTACGTTGCCCAGGAGATGTTGAAGCTGCATAGATTATTTGAATTGTGCCGACTATCATTAACCAAGGAGAAAATAGAGAATGGGCGTGAGGTAATAATTCCATATTGATTCGAACCAATCCATACGCTCCCATCTTTAATAAAATTCCAGCTAAAAGCATACAAGTACTGTAATGTGCCTCTCCATGAGTGTCTGGTAACCATGTATGTAAGGGTATAATCGGCGATTTGACAGCAAAAGCAATAAAAAATCCAATATAGAAGAGCATTTCAAGTACTATAGGATACGATTGATTAGCTGATGTTTCAAAATTTAATGTTGGTTCATTAGAACCAGATAAACAAATACCTAGAATTCCCATTAATAAAAAGGCGGAACTTCCTGCAGTGTACAAAATAAATTTTGTAGCTGAATACAAACGTTTCTTTCCTCCCCACATAGATAGAAGTAGATAAACTGGAATTAATTCTAATTCCCACATGATGAAAAAAAGTAAAAGGTCTTGAGAAGAAAAAGGTCCTATTTGACCGCTATACATTGCTAACATCAGGAAATGGAATAATCGGCATTCTCGAGTAATCGGCCGAGCCGCTAAAGTAGCTAAAGTAGTGATAAACCCCGTCAACAAAATGGGTCCTATAGAAATTCCATCTATTCCAAATCTCCAGGAAAAATCAAAAAAATCGATCCATTTATAATCCTCTGTCAGTTGGATTAATGGATCGTCCAATTGGAAATCATAACCGAATGCATAGGTTGTTAAAAGGAGTTCGATTATACATATACAAAGAGTATACCACCTAATTACCTTATTTCCTCTATGAGGAAGAAAGAAAATTAGGGAACCCGCAAATATTGGAAAAAGCACAACTATTGTTAACCAAGGAAAATAATTCGTGGTAAAAACAAGATACACTTGGACCAGAAAAATAGACCAGAAAAACCCGTGCTCAAAAAAAAAATATTCTTTTGATTTTGAGCGCGGGTTTTTGTCGGTAAAAGTAAAAAAAAAAATGTAGTCGTATTCGAGTAGGGTTTTTTGGAACGTATCAATAAGCTAGACCCATACTTCGAGTTGTTTCATGGCACAAATAAACTCGAACACTCAAGAAATCCGTTGGACAGGCAGATTCACATCTCTTACAACCCACACAGTCCTCTGTTCTTGGAGCAGAAGCAATTTGCTTAGCTTTACACCCGTCCCAAGGTATCATTTCTAATACATCCGTGGGGCAAGCTCGGACACATTGAGTACACCCTATACACGTATCATAAATCTTTACTGAATGTGACATTGGATCTAGAATTTTTTTTTAATCAGAAATTTTGATCTAGTAAACTTTTAAACGAATCATATATTTAGATACCAGATGAATCAATGATTTATATTTACCAGAATTTTTCTAATCAATCTACTTCCGGATCGACTCATGTGAGAGAGCCAAGATACTTTGATTTCTTATATTTTCGCAAACACGATCATACATTATGTATAATACACGCTAATTCGAATTTATGAATATTCTAATTAATATCGCTAATATTACTTATTCAACAAATTCGATTGATTGATACGAATTGATTTTTTGTTACGATAAATTGACGAAACAATAGCTGGTCCAATAGCTGCTTCAGCGGCTGCAACGGCTATAACAAAAATGGAGAAAATATTTCCTTTTAATTGGCGACTATCAAAAAAATCAGAAAATGTTACGAAATTCATATTAACCGCATTCAGTATAAGTTCAAGACACATAAGAGCTCTAACCATATTTCGACTGGTGATCAATCCATAGATACCGATAGAAAATAAGTAGGCACTCAAAACAAGTACATGTTCGAGCATCATTGACCAACTCCTTATCAATTTAGATTCATTTCAATATAATATGAACAACACTGCAACGGATTCAATTGACTAGAATAAAAAAAAAAGTACGGAACAAAGAAATATACTGGTAATAGATCGAATAAAAGAATTTCTATTTTAGACATAAACAATTTGAAATTCTAATTGAGACGAGAAATTTTTTATAGATTTTTTACTGGCGCGCCACAGCAATTGCACCTATTAAAGCGACTAAAAGAATTATCGAAATGAATTCAAATGGAAGAAAAAAATCTGTTGATAAATGAATTCCAATTTGTTGACTATTACTTATCAAATCGTGTTCTATAATCTGGTTTGATCTTGTAGTCCAAATAATACCGTACCATGACGTATCTGTAATAGTAGTCATTAGTAAACCAAAAATACTTGTACAAACCAGCAAAGTAATCCCATTCCCAACGGTCCAAAGATTAAAATCTTTGTAATATTCTGAACTGTTCATAAACATCACAGCAAATATGATTAAAACATTTATAGCTCCCACGTAAATAAGGAGTTGTGCAGCAGCTACAAAATATGAATTTAATAGAATATAGAATAAGGATATACAAACAAGAACTAATCCCAATGAAAAGGCAGAATAAATTGGGTTCGTAAGTAATACTACTCCTATACCTCCTAAGATAAGACCTAATCCCAGAAAGACTAAAAGAAAATCATGTATTGGTCCAGGCAAATCCATTATATGTAAAATAAGAAATAAATAAATCGAAATGTTTTTCATGACCTTATTGATACCAGACCAGAAAAAAAAGGTTGATGATTCATAAGAAATTTCTAATTGAATTAAATTCTACGGGGTGTAAATTAATGTGGGTACAGTTATTGGACTAATTTCATGTTTTATCTGAATTTTGTAGTTATTGAGACCAAATAAAAAGAAAAAAAAAAATATTTAAATCAAAACCGAATCTTAGTAATTCCAAATTTTTCGTTAATCCGGGAATTTACTTATTTTTTACGAATTCAAAATTGTTCGAATTGTATAATCGTCAATTACTGATATTGGTAAACGGCCCAGAGCAATTTGATTATAATTCAATTCGTGACGATCATAAGTAGAAAGTTCATATTCTTCAGTCATTGATAAACAATTTGTTGGACAATACTCAACACAGTTACCACAAAATATACAGATTCCGAAATCAATACTGTAATTAAGTAATCGTTTCTTACGAATATCAGTTTCAAATTTCCAATCAACGACAGGTAAATCTATAGGACATACACGAACACATACTTCACAAGCAATACATTTATCAAATTCAAAATGGATTCGACCGCGGAAACGTTCCGCAGTGATTACCTTTTCATAAGGATATTGTATAGTTATGGGTAAACGATTTACATGGGATAAGGTAATCATGAAACTTTGACCAATGTACCTTGCAGCTCGTATTGTTTGTTGACCATAATTCATGAAACCGGTTACCATAGGAAACATATCGTGAATATATATGAAAAATTTTATGTTTGTTTATTTCTCTTGTTTGATTTAAGTTGTGAATATAGGATATCATATTCTTTTACAGTGAAAAGAGTTGGGAAGAAGTTGTTAATAATAGATTACCGAGAGAAATAGGTAAAAGAAATTTCCATCCAAGATTCAATAGTTGGTCCATTCTTAGCCTAGGTAAAGTCCATCTTGTTGTGATAGGAATGAACAAGAACAAATAAGTTTTAGCTAATGTAATAAAGATATCAATTGTCGGTTCAAAAACACCATATGTTTTATTTATTTCAAAAAACTCAGAAACAAATATGTACGGAATAGAGATATTCCAACCGCCCAAGTAAAGAATTGTTACAAATAATGAAGAAACTAATAGATTTAGATAGGAAGCAACGTAAAATAAACCAAATTTGATACCCGAGTATTCGGTTTGATAACCTGCTACTAATTCTTCTTCTGCTTCTGGTAAATCAAAAGGTAATCTTTCACATTCTGCTAGGGAAGAAATTAGAAAAATGATAAACCCTATAGGTTGACGCCACAAATTCCACCCCCAAAACCCATATTTTGATTGCGCCTCAACTATATCAACTGTACTTGAACTATTAGATAATCATAGTCGGTGATACCATCACTGTTTCCATCGCTATTCCAGAACCGTACATGAGATTTTCACCTCATACGGCTCCTTGAGGACCATAAATAAATCTAAGGATCGGGTCAGTATTATTTTATCTTGATATCTTTATAAGATGGATAAGGGCAAAATTTATCGTATGATCCCGAATTAGACCAATTGAATTCTGTTTGTTCTGCTTTAATAATTATATTTTTTTTATTAAATTTTTATTAAAAAAAAATAAAAAAAAAAATAAAGAAATAACGTACTTCTGAATTGATCTCATCCTTTCTTTAATAATTTCAATAATCATTTTTATTTTGTTGAGTAATAATTTTATTCTTCGATAAAATACTCCTTGTAAAAATATCAAGAACCCGTCCTTTTCACTTACGAAAAAGAATTCTATATTTGTAATTTGATTTCTTATTTCTTTTTTTTTTTCGTTTCTAGTCTTCTTTCTGTTTCTGAGAAAAAGGGTACTTAAAAATAAAAATAAAGGATTATTTCGTTTCCAATAGTAATTTAGTTAATCGACGGATAGGAACATACTCTGGATCGGAATCGTGGGGAGTACTGCCTGATCATTTCTACCAATTTTAAGCCCCAATTACTATTCTTTGTATATTATGCAGAAATCCTCTTTTACATAATCTCCATTACTAATCCTTTGTGTATCTTGGTGTTTCTAACCATCCACTCGTTTTTGTTCAATCATCCGTTAAGGTAATACATGTATGATAATACATACAAACGATAGGTGAAAACTTAATATGGTTGATTTTTTGAGCCCGCTTCAAGTCAGGATGATTAATCGTCTAATCTTGGGGCAAACGCTTTTTCTGCTTATGTTTATTTCCGCTGAACTCTCTAACTCTTATACATAGAAAATGAGACTCAATTTTGTTACTGCGAATTTATATTTATATATAAGCTGTTTTCTTTCACTCATATAACTATCTGATTTAGTTCATCCATCCGAATAATGAATAAAAAAATGAAGATATTTACTCAATTTCGTCCACCCCTTTTCCTACAAAAGAAGAAATAGAGAGGAAAGAATAGAGAACAATTTATGTCTTAACGAATCGCACGTAGAGATATTGATAACACACATAAAGTTAATGGTATTTCATAACTAATCGATTGAGCAGCAGCTCGTAGACCACCTAAAAAAGAATATTTATTATTTGACCCGTATCCTGACATAAGAAGGCCAATGGGAGCAATACTTGAAATGGCAATCCATAAAAAAACACCGATATTGAGATCCGCTAAAACAAGGTGCGAGCCAAAAGGAACTACTGAATAGCTTACTAAAATAGATATGACTGCTATGGATGGTCCGATACTGAATAAACGAGTATCTCCTCTCGATGGAAAGAGATTTTCTTTGAAAAGTAGTTTTGCCCCATCTGCTAAAGCTTGAAGAACTCCCAAAGGTCCGGCGTATTCAGGTCCAATACGCTGTTGTATCCCTGCCGATATTTCTCTTTCTAACCATACAATTACCAATACACCTATTGTGATTCCCAATACAGGAGTAAAAATAGGAATAAGGATCCATATAATTCCATAGACCTCTTTTAAAAATTCTAATCTAGAAAAAGAATTGATATCTTGTACTTCTGTTGTATCAATTATCATTTTAACGATCAACTTCTCCCATAATGATATCTATGCTACCTAGTATTGTCATAATATCAGCCAATTTCATTCTTTTAACTAACTGAGGAAGAATTTGCAAATTGATAAAACCCGGCGGGCGAATTTTCCATCTCCAAGGAAAACCACTCTGGTCTCCTATCAAAAAAATCCCCAATTCTCCCTTTGGGGCTTCGACTCTCACATAGAGTTCTTGTTTCTGTAATTCAAATGTAGGAGAAGATTTTTTACTAATAAATCGATAGTCAAAATCATTCCATTCTCGATTCCTTTCTCTATCAAAGTATCGAATTTCTAAATTCTCATATGGCCCCCCCGGAATTCCTTCTAGAGCCTGTTGAATAATTTTTATGGATTCTGTCATTTCACCAATTCGGACTAGATAACGAGCTAATGAATCTCCTTCTTTTTGCCACTGTAATTCCCAATCAAATTCGTCGTAACACTCATAACGATCAACTTTACGAAGATCCCATTGTATTCCAGAAGCTCGCAGCATTGGTCCCGATAAACCCCAATTTATTACTTCCTCTCTACCAATAATGCCTACTCCTTCAACTCGTTCTAAAAAAATAGGATTTCGTGTAATAAGTTTTTGATATTCAGTAACTCCTGTTAAAAAATAATCGCAAAAATCTAAACATTTATCTATCCAGCCGTGAGGTAAATCAGCCGCTACTCCTCCGATACGAAAATAATTATGCATCATTCTCATACCGGTGGCAGCTTCAAACAGATCATATACTAATTCTCTTTCTCTGAAAATATAGAAAAAAGGAGTCTGCGCCCCAATATCTGCCATAAAAGGACCGAGCCATAACAGATGAGAAGCTATACGACTCAATTCCAACATAATTGCTCTGATATAGCTGGCTCTTTTAGGTACTTGGATATTTCCCAACAACTCCGGTCCATTTACGGTTATTGCTTCTGTGAACATAGTAGCTAAATAATCCCAACGCGTTACATAAGGTAGATATTGTATAATTGTTCGGTTTTCCGCAATTTTTTCCATTCCTCGGTGCAAATAGCCTAATATTGGTTCACAGTCAATAACATCTTCACCATCTAGAGTAACGATGAGTCGAAGGACACCATGCATTGATGGGTGGTGGGGACCCATATTTACTATCATGAGGTCTTTTCTTGTAGCTGGTATATTCATATCTTTTTCCTCGATTCATTCTTTCATGAATTACTGAAAGCAAAACTAAGTTCATTAAAATTCAAGATCTAATAAATCAAATAATTCAAAATGCTTCTTCAAATTAACGCGTTTTTGATTCCCGAATATCTAAGTGATCAATTAATTCTTTATAACGTATTCTATTTTTCTTTGACAAATAAGACAGCATCCTTTGGCGTTTTCCCAAAATTTTACGGAGGCCTCTCTGAGATAAATAGTCTTTTCTGTGCAATTCTAAATGTGAAGAAAGGTTTCTTATCCTATTAGTGAGGCTTAGTATTTGAAATTCAACAGACCCCCTGTCTTCTTTTTTTTCTTCGTGCGAAATAATTGAGATGAATGACTTTTTTACCATAAAATGAAATCTTCTCCCTTTCTCTCCCCACCGACTACATTTTTATTGCTAGATATTTTTATTGATCAATAATAATAATGTTACTCGTTATCATAATCTTAAATCTTAATTTTTTTAATAATTCCAAAATTTAAAAAATTTGATTCGAATAGGTATACAAAAAGATGGTTTTTGGCACTCACAAACGATAAAAAATTATAGCTAAAACTTAAAATTAAACTAATAGGATTTTTTATCATTTCTAGATATTGATATGCCATTGAATTAGTATCATGTAGCAGAATGGAATGTAAAACAATGTATGTATGCATCTCTTTGTCTTCATATACGTAATACAGCATGGGAAAAAAAGTAAATCCGTATTTCACTTTTTTTCAGTACACGTTTTAATTAAATTTTTAATTTCGGATACATATGTATCCTTACCATACTGAAACGACTGCCATTATTGGTATCAAACCAATAGCGATTCATACAAGCAAAATCTTCTAATCGATAATTAGGCCAAAGAAAGAACTTTAATTTAATTGGTGTATTTTTATCTCTTTTGCTTTTAGTTAAAACTTGACTCTTTACCTTATTGTCATTGCAAAATGCTGCATTTCTAGGCATACCTTTTCTATTTCTAGAATTCAAACAAATTAGAATTCTCAATTCTCTACGACGTCTAGGGGCTAAAATAGTTTCAGGAACAAACAAATCAGAATGATTTTTGTCTCTAGTTTCAGTTATCTTTTGATGTTTTGAAATGAATTCATCAGAATTCTTCTTATCAACATGGCCTTTTTCTTGGTCCCTTTGATTAATTGTGTGCTTACTCTTATGAACCAAGGAAATACCTATAGTTTGATACATAATAAATTGTCCATCATTTTTTATAGATAGACGAACTGGTTCGATAAGGAATACTCCCTTTTTAATCAATTCTCTAAGTGTGCAATTTTTCCGAATCATTAGAATATCCAGATTCATTTCTTCCCGATTAATAGAAGCTATAGTAATTTCTCTTGGGTTTATTAGTCTAAGGAGTAGACAATATACTTTGATGTTATTGATCATTTTTTTATTTAAAGAATCATCCCATCTTAATTGAAAAAGCAAATATCTTTTTATTAAGAAATCAAACTCCGCTTTCATCTTGTTCCTGTATTGTTTTTTATTTTTATCTTTTTTAATCTTTGATACCGCATAATTTTCTTCAATATTTTTTTTTTTGTTTGATAGACTTGATTCAAAATTTGCTTGGGTTGCGAATTCTTTTTTTCCTTGATTTTGGTTTTCTAATTCAAGAGATTTTTTTTTATTTGAAAATATTGATCTAAAAATATTTCTTTTTCTCTTTCCAGTGGTTCTTTTTTTTTCACTAGCATTTTCGTTTAAATTTAAAAAGAGCAATTTGATTGGTATGGACCATGGTTTAATCTTATACGAATTAAAAAGTATCCAAAATTCTGGGAAAAACCAAAGTTCCAAATTCGATATGGGACAACTTAGTATTTCTTCATTTATTCTCATCCAATCAAAAAGTTTTTTTCTTGTATTGGATGGGTGGATTTCTTGATTTTGATGAATCTTGGGATAAAAAAGACCTTTCTTGTCGATTTTATCAATTAGTTGATAATTATTAGCTCCAGTCTTAGCATATTTATTATTGTTGGTATCAGTATCCATATTGATCCAAGCCCCAATATCGATTTTCTTTCTAAGATAAAAATTCAGAATTATCCAATCAAAATATTTTCGATCCGGATTTTTCTTTATATCTATAATATTATCTTCTACTAGATAATTATTGATAGGGATACCCACCAGTATATTAAAAAATTTTCGTTTATGTTCGTTGTAATTATAAAAAATCTCTTGGTTATGATTTACTTGGAATGGTAATTCATAAATAGATGAGTTTTTCTTATCTTCATAATTAATAAAATTCTTATCTTCATAATTAATAAAATTATATGATAAAAGATTATATATATATTGTTTTTTAACATTTTTTTTTTGATTCAGCAACGAGTCTGTTTCAAAATTGTTTTTTTTTTTGGAGTTAATTAATCGGTTTTTTTCATATGAATCACATTTGTTTAAATGTTTATTTTGAGCTATAGCGTCTTGATTTACTCTATTTAGCTCTTTTTGTGGTACTAATCGAGACAGAGATAAATCATATTGATAATAACCCTTTAACCAATTTTTCCATTGATTTATTCCATAATTTCGTAGGCTTTTATGTATTAATTCGGAATTAAATATTTTCTGTGTTGCAACAAAATAATTCTTTATTTCATTTTTAAGAAAAGGGGATGTTCCGTTATATTGAAAGACCGATATTAACTTATATAAATTCAAAAAGTTAAAAATTGGAGTTTGCGATAATTTGTAAAAGACATATGCTTGTGACAAATCGGATAAGTCATAAAAAGTCTGTGAGTTCTTATTACTAATATTAGAAAGTGACTTTTTTATAGTCGAAATAAACTTATTTATATTTTGATTTGTTTCATTAGTGTAAATATAGTTATTATAGGAACTATATTTATTAAGAATTTTTTTTTTTGATTCAAAAAAAAGTTGTGCATTTATTCTAGGAAAATTACTGATAAATAAAAAGATATTTATATATATCCTTTCAATACAATATTTTATAAAATGATTTGATTTACGGATTAGTCTAACATTTTTTCTTTTTACTATCTGCAAAATATTTTTTGGCGATTTCAATCTTTTATCATCATAACTCATTTTGTTAGAACTAATATTTATATGTGGACTTATAAATCCTTTTTTTTTTTCTTTTGAAATTTTCTGTATTTGATGTATGGTTGTATTGGTTCTATCAGTTAGATTTTGTATTTTTTTTTTTGTCAATGAAAAGGTTGTCCAATTCATAGATTGAATGTTAATGGATGATTCATTAATTATCTTATTATTGATTATCAAATCTTTTTCTTTTTGACTTTCACTCAATTCATATATTTTTATTTCTCTTAATCCAAATAATAGAGTTGGGTTCATTTTTGAGAGTTCTTTTTTTATTTTTTTTAGAAATAGAATTTTTTTAATAATCCATTTTTTTGTTTCTTTTGAGACATTTAGAAAAATTTTTGTTCTTTCTTTTAAAATTATTAGAACTCTAAAACACTTCTTTTTCAATTTTATACGTTTTTTTTTTTTTTTGAGTTCTTTAAAAATAGGTTCAAAAAATGAAAGTTGTTTTCGGGGAGGTCCAAAAGGAAATTCAGTTTCCATTCCCAAAACTGTTAAAAAACAAAAATCATTTTTTTGTTCTTTCTTTTTCATTGAATCATTATAAGTTTCTCGTAGTTTAAGCTTATC